TTTTATTTTAATGTATATTTTTGTTATGCCGGTTCAGGAAATTATTTTTTTGTTAAATTTGCTATTCACTTTGTTAAAATTTTTATTTTCATAAATTTGAATTTTTTCGCAAAAATCCCTAATTTTTCGCAAAAATCCCTAATTTTTCGCAAAAAAACCCGGTTTTTCGCAAAAAAACCCGGTTTTTCGCAAAAAAACCTGTTTTTTTTTTGTGGTAATATAAGGTTATATATATATATAAATCAATTAATTAAATACAATAACTTATTTAACTAGAAAAAAAGAAGATTTATATTATAATAACAACCTATATAACATACAGATTATCTATAGAACTATTAATAACCTATTGTTGAAATTTAGAGAGTATATATATATAAGCAATTTATGTAATATAAATCTTAATTAATAGAATATATATTACTTATATAAAATATATATTTATATTAAATTTATATACTAATAATTAATTATTTTAAATAGAACCTTATTATATATTATATATTAATTTGTAAAAAATTAATTGATGGTACTTAAGATTTATATATAAGGGAATTAAGCTCTTATATTAAAATAATAGTAACTGTAACTCTTACAGATCTCATTTAATAATTAGAAAAAGAAATGAGATCTGTAAGAGTTACAGTTACTATTAGAGGAAAGGAAGTAATATTATTACTTCACTAGATGTGGATACCCTTTTATTTTTTTTTTTTGGTCCATTATTTTTTTTATTAATTTAAAGATTTGAAGGTTGAAGGTTGAAGGTTGTGTAGATAGTTTATGTTGATAGTTGGTTAAATTGTATGGAGAAATTCGGGTTTTACTTTTTTTTTTTATGCGTATTTTATTTATATATTCTTTTTTTTTTTGGTCCATTATTTTTTTTATTAATCCTGTAATGAGTTTTATTCTTGCTTATTTATTTGCTTTTAAATTATTTTATATGTAAGTTTTTGCATTATTTAGGTGGTTAGTATTTAATCTAAATGATTTTATTAGCTATAATTTTTTATTTTCGCAGTAATAAGTTTTATTAATTTATGTAAATTTGATTTGGTAATTTTGATTTATTGTTGGTAAAATTTGTGCCAGCATCCGCGGTTATACAATGAATATGAGTGAATATTTTTGGTTAAATTAGTTAAAAGTTTATTTTTGAGGTTATTATTTTGTTTATTTGGGTGAAATTTTAATATTTATTATAACTTTTTTATTTTGATGCTATGAAATCTTTTATTTTAAACTAGGATTAGATACCCTATTATTTTGGATTTAAATTATTATTAACCTAGGTAGTATTAGTTATGTTCTTGAAACCTAAAGAATTTGGCGGTATTTTAGTCTTTTTAGAGGAATCTGTTCCTTAATCGATAGTCCGCGTTGAACCTTACCAAGTTATTGTATGTATACCGCCGTTATAATGGAAATCTTTTTAGGGTTTATATAATTTTCTTGATTTATTATAATATAATATTTCAGGTCAAGGTGCAGTTTATTATTTGGTGGAGATGGATTACATTTAAATTTGTTATTGGATTAATTTGTTGAAATTTTATTATGAAATTGGATTTAATTGTAATTTTTTGTAGATTGTAATGATGATTTTAGCTCTAGAATATGTACACATCGCCCGTCACTCTCATTTTTAGTTGAGATAAGTCGTAACATAGTGGCTGTACCGGAAGGTGTGGCTAGAATGAGGTTAATCTTAAATACAGGTTAAATCTTTATAGTTAGGAATTTCATTTACACTGAAAATTTTTATCGTGCAATTCGGTATAACTTGATGATTATATAAATTATTTTTGTTTATTTAGATATTTATTTTTATTAAAATTAATTTTTTGTTTTTGTATATGTTATTGATTTAATTTTTTTTATTATAGTTTATTTTTACTGTATTGGTTATTTTTTTTAATTTGTAAAAGTGAATTATTTATTGTACCTTGTGTATCAGGATTTATTAAATTATATTATGTATTTTTATTTCCCGATTTTAAAAGATTTAAGTAATTATTTTAGTTATTGTTTTATAATTATTAGTAATGGTTACTTGGTAGTGATATGTTATTCGATTTTAATGGTATCTGGTTTTTCAAGAAATGAATTTAATTCATATATTATTATTTTATTTCTATTTTTGTAGTTTTTAATTTATTAATATAAATATTATAGGGGATAAGCTCTTTAGTATAATTTTATAATTTTTTTTTATATTTAATTCTTGTTGGTTTTATAATAACTATCATTTTAATTTTGTTAAAATTTTATTTTTTTTTATTTTTATTTTTGTTGTTAATTTAAGTTTTTATTGAAATTTTTTGTTTAATTATTATTTATTTATAATTATGATGAAATTAGTAATTATTTTTTTTTGTTGTTTTATTAATTGTTATACAATTTTAAAAGGAACTAGGCAAAATTTATTGTTCTCGCATGTTTATCAAAAACATCTCTTCTTGTTGTGAATATGAAGTATAATCTGCCCACTGATATATATTTGAAGGGCCGCGGTATTTTGACCGTGCAAAGGTAGCATAATAATTAGTCCTTTAATTGTGGACTGGAATGAATGATTGGACGAGGAACATACTGTTTCTTATTATATTATTGAATTTATTATTTAAGTTAAAAAACTTAAATGTTTTTATGGGACGAGAAGACCCTATAGAGTTTATACTTATTATTTATTTTGTTTGTTTGATAATTTATTTATTATTTAATAAGTTTTGTTGGGGTGATAGGAAGAATTAATTAACTCTTTTTTAATTAATACATTTATGTATGTTAAGTTGATCCATTTTATATTGATTATAAGATTAAATTACCTTAGGGATAACAGCGTAATCTTTTTTGAGAGTTCTTATCGATAAATGGGTTTGCGACCTCGATGTTGGATTAAGATTTAATTTGGGTGTAGAATTTCATAAGTTTAGGTCTGTTCGACCTTTAAAATCTTACATGATCTGAGTTCAGACCGGCGTGAGCCAGGTTGGTTTCTATCTATAATTAATTTTATATCTTAGTACGAGAGGACCAGATATTTGAAATAATTTTTATTTTGTGATTTTTACTAATTTATTACTATTTTGGCAGATAAGTGCAATGGATTTAGAATCTTTATATATAGAATCTTTCTATAATTAGTATTTATGTTTAAGGAATTATTTGGTTTATTTGTTGTTTTTATCTTATTAGTTATTTTTGTTATAGTTGGTGTAGCTTTTTTAACTTTATTAGAACGTAAAGTTCTTGGATATATTCATATTCGTAAGGGTCCAAATAGGGTTGGTTTTATTGGTATTTTACAACCTTTTAGTGATGCTATTAAGCTTTTTACTAGGGAGCAGACTTTTCCATTTTTATCTAATTTTTTATGTTATTATTTTGCTCCTATTTTTAGTTTATTTTTAAGATTATTGATTTGATTTGTAGTTCCTTATTTTGCTGGTTTTGTTTCTTTTGAATTGGGTTTATTATTTTTTCTTTGTTGTACTAGTTTGGGTGTTTACACTGTTATAGTTGCTGGTTGATCATCTAATTCTAATTATGCATTGTTAGGAGGATTACGTGCTGTTGCACAGACAATTTCTTATGAGGTTAGATTAGCTTTAATTTTATTATCATTTGTTTTTTTAATTGGTAGATATAATTTAGTAAAATTTTATGAATTTCAGGTTTATATATGAATAATTTTTTTTACTTTTCCTTTGGCAATGGTTTGATTTACTTCTTGTTTGGCGGAAACTAATCGTACTCCTTTTGATTTTGCTGAGGGTGAATCTGAATTAGTTTCTGGTTTTAATGTTGAATATAGAAGAGGTGGATTTGCTTTAATTTTTTTGGCTGAATATGCTAGTATTTTATTTATAAGAATATTATTTTGTACCATTTTCTTAGGAGGAGATGTTGGATCTATAACTTTTTATTTTAAGCTTTCTTTTATTTCTTTTTTATTTATTTGAGTTCGTGGAACTATACCACGATTCCGTTATGATAAATTAATATATTTAGCTTGGAGGGGATTTTTACCTTTATCATTAAATTATTTATTATTTTTTTTGGGTATTAGGATTTATTTATTTTTATTTTTGATTTAAGTGTATTAATTTAAGTAAAGTTAATAGAAGAATTGAACTTCTTTATTATGCTTTCAAGACATATACTTTTCTATAAAGTTTTTTAACTTATTCATTTAGGTTATCTCATATTTTTATTATCATGGGATTTATAATATAATATAGGAAATATAAAATTGTTAAAATTTGTCCTGTAATAATATATGGATCTTCTACAGGTCGTGCTCCAATTCATGTCAACAAAATTACAATTCTTCTTATTGATCAGAATATAATTTGGTTAATTGGGTAAAATTGCAATCCTCGGAATTTTGAATTATAAAGTGGTATAATAAATAGGATTGCAATTGATATTACAAGGGCAATTACTCCTCCTAGTTTATTAGGAATTGATCGTAAGATTGCATATGCAAAAAGGAAATATCATTCTGGTTGAATATGGATAGGGGTAACTAAGGGATTTGCTGGTGTAAAATTATCTGGATCTCCTAAAATATAAGGTTCTTTGAGAGATAAAATTGTTAATACTATAATTAAAATTATAAATCCTACAATATCTTTAATAGTAAAGTATGGGTGGAATGGAATTTTATCAATATTGCTGTTTAATCCAATAGGATTATTTGAACCTGTTTGGTGTAAGAATAATAAATGTACTATTACGGCAGCTGTAACAATAAATGGTAAAAGGAAATGAAATGTAAAGAATCGGTTGAGTGTTGCATTATCTACGGCAAATCCACCTCATACTCATTGGACAAGATCAATCCCTAAATAGGGAATTGCTGACAATAAATTTGTAATTACTGTTGCTCCTCAAAATGATATTTGTCCTCATGGTAATACATATCCTATAAATGCTGTAGCTATTGTTAAAAATAGAATAATTACTCCTACTGATCATGTGTGTAGAAATTTATATGAACCATAATACATTCCTCGTCCAATATGTAAATAAATACAAATAAAAAATATTGATGCACCATTTGCATGGAGTGTTCGTAGGAGTCAACCATAATTTACATCTCGACAAATGTGTGCTACTCTTGAAAATGCTGTTTCAATATTAGGACAATAATGTATTGCTAAAAATAATCCTGTTAGGATTTGTATTCCTAAACATAAGCCTAAAAGTGAACCGAAGTTTCATCATGTTCTAATGTTGGAAGGTGTAGGTAAATCAATTAAGGCATTATTTATAATTTTAATTAATGGGTGTGTATTTCGTATAGGTTTATTCATTTAATTGAATATCTGTCGTAAAGGTCCTTTTGAAATATTTGTAATTTTTACTACTGCAATTAGTGTTAGAAATAGGTAGGATGCTAGTATAATTGTAATTAAGTTTGTTGGTTGATTATATAATTTTATTAGAGAATTAATTATTTCATTTTCTGTATTATAAATATTTTCGTGAATTATTATTTCTATATTATTTGTTATTAGTCTTGTTTTTATAATTAGTATTAATAATAATATGATTATTGCTGTTATTATTAATAATTTTATTGATATAGAAAATATTTCATTAGATGCTAGTCTTGTAACATAAATAAATAAAACTAGTATTCCTCCTAAGAAAATAAGGAATAAAATATATGAAAATCAGAATCTTTGGGATAATAATCCTCTTATTATACATATAATGATTGTTTGAATTAATAATATTAAGCCTATAGCTATAGGATGATTCATTTGTGTAAATAATATTCTAGTAGTTATTATAATAATTAAAATATTTTTAATGTCAGAGGGTAGTTTATTTAAAATATTAATTTTGGAGATTAATGAAGAGATTTTATCTTTCCTCTGAAGTTTTAAAAGGGTATCCTTATTTTTGGTTTACAAGACCAATATTTTTATTAAATTATTAAAACAAAATGATAATTATTTTTTTTTCTATTATATTTTTTTGTGGAATTTGAGTTTTTTCTTCTAATCGAAAACATTTACTTATTACATTATTAAGCTTGGAATTTATGGTTTTGGTACTATTTTTAATATTATACATTTATTTAAATGGTTTTAATTATGAATTATTTTTTAAAATAGTTTTTTTAACTTTTTCTGTTTGTGAGGGTGCTTTGGGATTATCTATTTTAGTTTCTATAATTCGTAGATATGGTAATGATTATTTTCAATCTTATGTTGTATTACAATGTTAAAATTTTTAATATATTTAATTTTTTTAATCCCTTTATGTTTATTAGGTAATTTTTGATGAATAATTCAATCATTAATATTTTTATTATGTTTTTTGTTTATATTTTCTATACCTGGTTTATTTAATTGGTCTAACTTAAGTTATATATTTGGGTGTGATTTAATTTCTTTTGGTTTGGTATTGTTAAGACTATGAATTTGTGTTTTAATAATTATGGCAAGAGAATCAGTATTTCGTTATAATTATTATAGAAATTTTTTTTTATTTATTATTATTATGTTAACTATAATACTTTATTGTACATTTAGAAGCTTAAGTATACTTTCTTTTTATTTATTTTTTGAAGGTAGATTAATTCCTACTTTATTTTTAATTTTGGGTTGAGGGTACCAGCCTGAACGTCTTCAGGCTGGAATCTATTTGTTATTTTATACTTTATTGGCATCTTTACCTTTATTGGTTGGTATATTTTATATTTATAATTTTTTAGGTTTATTATACATTCCTTTATTAATATCTAGTATAAATATTAATAATTTATTTTATTTATGTATAATTATGGCATTTTTAGTTAGGATGCCAATATTTTTGGTTCATTTATGGCTACCCAGGGCACATGTTGAGGCTCCGGTATCAGGATCAATGATTCTGGCCGGGGTATTATTAAAATTGGGTGGTTATGGATTATTACGTGTTTTTATAATTTTAATTAATTTTTATAAATTTAATTATATTTGAATTTCTATTAGATTAGTAGGAGGTATCATTGTTAGTTTAATTTGTATACGTCAGACTGACTTAAAATCTTTAATTGCTTATTCTTCTGTAGCTCATATAGGAATTGTTATTGGTGGATTAATAACTTTAAATTATTGGGGATTTTGTGGTTCTTATATTTTAATAATTGCTCATGGTTTATGTTCTTCTGGTTTATTTTGTTTAGCTAATATTTCTTATGAACGTTTGGGTAGACGGAGCTTATTAATTAATAAGGGTTTAATAGTATTTATACCTAGAATAACTATATGGTGATTTTTATTAAGATCTTGTAATATGGCGGCCCCTCCCTCATTAAATTTGTTAGGTGAAATTAGATTATTTAATAGATTAGTTGGTTGATCTTGATTGAGTATAAATACTTTAATTTTTTTATCTTTTTTTAGAGCTGCTTATACTTTATATTTATACTCTTATAGTCAACATGGTATAAATTATTCTGGTATTTATTCTTGTTCTTTAGGATTTTTACGTGAATATCTATTATTATTTTTACATTGGTTTCCTTTAAACTTATTAATTTTAAATAGAGATATTGTTATATTTTGATTATAAATTTTAACTTAGGTAGTTTAATATAAAATATTGATTTGTGGTGTCAGCGATATAATTTATTTATCTTAGGTTGTGATATATATATCTATTTGTTTTATTAGTTTTTTTTTCTTATTTATAATTAGAATACTTCTGGTTTTTCTTAGATTTTATTTTATTATAAATGATATTATTTATTTTGTTGAATGAGATATTATTAGTATTAATTCTAGATCAGTTGTTATAACATTTTTGTTTGATTGAATATCTTTAATATTTATAGGTTTTGTTTTTTTTATTTCTTCTTTAGTTATTTTGTATAGAGATGATTATATAAGTGGAGATTTAAATATTAATCGTTTTATTATACTAGTTCTTATATTTGTTTTATCAATAATATTTTTAATTATTAGTCCTAATTTGATTAGAATTTTATTGGGATGAGATGGATTAGGACTAGTTTCTTATTGTTTAGTAATTTACTATCAAAATATTAAATCTTATAATGCAGGTATACTTACGGCTTTATCTAATCGAGTTGGTGATGTTTGTTTATTAATATCAATTGCTTGAATATTAAATTTTGGAAGATGAAATTATATTTATTATTTGGAATTATTAAAGGGAAGAATGGAAATAGAAATTATTTCTTTTCTTGTAGTTATTGCCGCTATAACTAAAAGAGCTCAAATTCCATTTTCTTCTTGATTACCTGCTGCAATAGCAGCACCTACTCCAGTTTCTGCTCTAGTTCATTCATCTACTTTGGTTACTGCAGGTGTATTTTTATTAATTCGTTTTAGAGCTGTATTTAGAGATTGATTAAATATTTTTATTTTACTTATCTCTGGTTTGACAATATTTATAGCTGGATTAGGGGCTAATTTTGAATATGACTTAAAAAAAATTATTGCTTTATCAACTTTAAGACAATTAGGTTTAATAATGAGAATCTTATCTATAGGTTTTTCTATTATGGCTTTTTTTCATTTATTGACACATGCATTATTCAAGGCATTATTATTTATATGTGCGGGAATAATTATTCATGTTATGAAGGATTCTCAGGATATCCGTTATATAGGTAATTTATCTTTTCAAATACCTTTAACTTCTACCTGTTTATGTATTTCTAATTTTGCTTTATGTGGGATACCTTTTTTGGCAGGATTTTATTCTAGGGATTTGATTTTGGAGATAGTATCTTTAAGATATACTAATATTTTTGGATTTTATTTATTTTTTTTTTCTACTGGATTAACTGTCTGTTATTCATTTCGTTTATTTTATTATACTTTATGTGGAGATTTTAATATAATGTCTATATTTAGAATGAGTGAATCTAGATTTAATATAATTAATGGTATATTAGGATTATTAATTATGGCTATTGTAGGAGGTAGAATTCTTAGATGAATTATTTTTCCTACTCCTTTATTAATTTGTTTACCCTTATATTTAAAAACTTTAGTTTTATTAGTTAGATTTTTGGGTGCTTGGTTTGGATACGAAATTTCTAGGGTTGAGTTAGGAAATAAATTAATATCTATTAAGTATTATTTATATTCAGTATTTATAGGTTCTATATGATTTATACCTTACATTTCTACTTATGGAATATCTAACACTCCTTTATTTTTGGGTTATACCTCTTATAAGGTTTTTGATTCTGGATGGAGTGAATATTTTGGTGGACAAGGAATTTATTTATTATTTATATATATAGGAAAAATTAATCAGTGATGGCAATATAATAATTTAAAATTTTTTCTTATATTTTTTGTTATATGAATTGTTATAATTATATTAATATTAATTATGTAAAACTTAAATAGCTTATATTAGAGCATAATATTGAAGATATTAGTGAGATTTATAAAATCTTTAAGTGTATTTATAAAAGTTATCTTTATTTCTATAGTGAAAATATAGTGTTTTAATTAAACTATATAAATTAGAAATGTAAACGGAGTTTAACCGCTAAAGTAATAAGTTAGCGGCTTTTACTTGTATCTACACATTTCCTTAACTGGAACTTATTATTCAATTTTATTATTAACAGTAATATACCTCTTTTTGGTTTCAGTTAAATTTAAAGTAAGGATAAACATTTTATCTAAATATCAGGTCGAAACTGATTGCAATCATTTGCTTCTTACTTAAGATAGATTGAATATCAATACTTTTTAGATGCAACCCAAATGTTATACTTAACTACTATCCTACGATGCTCATTCTAGTGAACCTTGATTTCATTCATGATATAGTCCTACAAGTAGGATTAATAAAAAAAATGTTCTAATAGTTGTTCATATAATAATATTTGATGAATATATAATGATTGTTATTGGTAATAATAGTGCAATTTCTACGTCAAAGATTAAAAAAATTACGGCGATTAAGAAGAAACGTAGTGAGAATGGTAATCGAGCTCTAGACTTAGGATCAAACCCACATTCAAATGGGGATCTTTTTTCTCGATCTTCAATTTGTTTTTTTGATAAAATTGTTGCTATCATTATAATAATAATAGATAATAATATAATTATTATGATGGAATATATTGTTAATATAATTATTTATTTTGTTTACACAAACTTTTTGATTGGAAGTCAAATATACTATATTATATTAAATAAATTAGTTTATCTTCCTCATCAATAAATAGAGATATATAAAAATAATCATACGACATCTACAAAGTGTCAATATCAAGCTGCTGCTTCAAAGCCAAAATGGTGATTTGATGAAAAATGTAGGGTTAAGTGTCGTAATATACATGTAAGTAAAAAAGTTGTTCCAATAATAACATGTAGTCCATGGAATCCTGTTGCAATAAAAAATGTTGATCCATAAACTGAATCTGCAATTGTGAAGGGTGCCTCTATATATTCATACGCTTGTAAAATAGTGAAATAAATTCCTAATACTACTGTAAAAAATAATCCTTGGAGTCCTTGGTTATAATTATTTTCCAGAAGACTATGATGAGCTCATGTTACAGTAACTCCTGATGCTAACAGAATGGCAGTATTTAGTAGGGGAATTTGTAATGGGTTAAAAGGGTAAATTCCTATTGGAGGTCATAATGATCCAATATCAATTGTGGGGGATAATCTTCTATGAAAAAATGCTCAAAAGAATGAAATAAAAAAGAATACTTCTGAAATAATAAATAAGATTATTCCTCATCGTAATCCTTTTGTTACTATCTTAGTATGTAATCCTTGATATGTTCCTTCTCGTACAATATCTCGTCATCATTGAACTATTGTTAATAATATAATAATTATACCAATAGTTAATAATTCTTGGTTATATTGATGGAATCATTTAATTATACCTGTTATTGTTACTATTGCTCCAATTGCTCCTGTCAATGGTCATGGTCTTTGATCAACTAAATGGAAGGGGTGATTTGCATTTTTTGTCATTAATTTACTTCTCTAGAATATAGAGTTCTTAATACTGCAAATACATAAGATTGAATAATAGCTACAGCTGATTCTAGAATTATTAATGCAATTTGAGTTATAATTAATAATCTTAGAATTGTATAATTTAATGAAGGTCCGGTATTACCTAACAAAGTTATTAATAAATGCCCAGCAATTATATTAGCTGCTAATCGTACGGCTAAAGTGCCGGGTCGAATTATATTTCTAATTGTTTCAATACATACCATAAATGGTATTAAAATAGGAGGGGTACCTTGTGGTACAAGATGGGCAAATATATGTTGTGTATTATTAATTCATCCAAATATTATAAATCTAATTCATAAGGGTAGAGCTAAAGATAATGTTAATGTTATGTGGCTTGTTCTAGTAAAAATATAGGGAAATAATCCTAGAAAATTATTAAATATAATTATGGAGAATAGTGAAATAAAGATAAATGATGCCCCTTTATTAATATTTTTAATTCCAAGTAAGGTTTTAAATTCTGTATGTAAATTTATTAATAATTTATTTCATAGGAGATGATGCCGGGATGGAATTAATCAAAATCTTATTGGAATAATTAATAGTCCTAAAGTAGTACTAATTCAATTTAAGGATAAATTTATTATACTTGTTGATGGATCAAATACTGAAAATAAATTGCTTATCATTTTCAATTTATACTTTTTATATTAATTATTTTTTTTTCTCCATAGATTTTTATTGGATTGTGTGAAAAATAATTTAAAATATTGAATAATAAGAATATTATGGAGAAAAATACGAATAATATTAATCATCTTAGAGGTATTATTTGTGGAATAGAAAATTATTCCTGAGAATAATTTTATCTTGACAAGATAATGTTATTATTTAACTAAATTTTCTCATCAGAAGTAATTGCTAAATTACTATAATTTGGTTTAAGAGACCATTACTTGCTTTCAGTCATCTGATGATTCATTTATTTTAATAATTCAGTTAATAAAATTGTTAGTTGAAATACTTTCAATTACGATAGGTATAAATCTATGATTTGCTCCACAGATTTCAGAACATTGACCATACAGGATACCAGGTCGATTAATTAAGAATCTAACTTGATTTAATCGACCTGGGGTAGCATCAGCTTTAACTCCTAGTCTTGGAATAGTTCATGAATGTAAAACGTCGGCAGCTGTAACAATAATTCGAATAAAGGTATTTATAGGTAAAGCTGCTCGATTGTCAACATCTAATAATCGGAATATATCAGAAGTTATTTCATTTTGGGGAATTATGTAAGAATCAAATTCAACTTTTGCGAAGTCTGAATATTCATAACTTCAATACCATTGATGTCCAATTGTTTTTAATGTAACTGTAGGTGTATTAATCTCGTCTATTAAGTATAATAATCGTAAGGATGGAACTGCAATAAAAATTAAGATTACTGCAGGTGCAATTGTTCATGCTAATTCAATTATTTGTCCTTCTAATAAAAATCGATTAATATATTTATTTAAAGTTATTGCAATTATTATATATGATACTACTATGAGAATTATGATAATAATTATTAAAGCATGGTCATGGAAATAAATTAATTGTTCTATGATAGGTGATGCTCTATCTTGTAAATTTATGTTAGCTCATGTTGTCATTTTCTAACAAAAGTTTATCTTTATTTATGGAGCTTAAATCCATTGCACTTATCTGCCATATTAGAATAATATTTAATAGTTAGTAATTGTTGGTAATTCTGAATATCTATGTTCTGCTGGAGGTAAATTTTGTAGTCATTCAATTGAGTTATTTGTTTGTGTTGGGAATAAAATTTGTCGGTTAGATCTTATTCTTTCTCATATAATGAAGATAAATATTAATACACCTACAAATGAAATTATAGATCCAATAGATGATACAACATTTCAGGCTGTGTAAGCATCTGGATAATCAGAATAGCGACGAGGTATTCCGGCTAATCCAAGAAAGTGCTGAGGGAAGAATGTTATATTTACTCCTACAAATATAATAGCAAATTGTGCTTTTAATCATTTTGGATTTATTGTTAAACCTGTAAATAAAGGATATCATTGAATAAATCCGGCTATGATTGCAAATACTGCTCCTATTGATAATACATAATGAAAGTGAGCTACTACATAATAAGTATCATGAAGGACAATGTCAATTGATGAATTTGCTAGTACTACACCTGTTAAACCTCCAATAGTAAATAAGAATACAAACCCCAATGATCATAAACAGGGAGCACTATAAGATAATTGAGATCCATAAACAGTGGCTAATCATCTAAAAATTTTAATTCCTGTTGGTACTGCAATAATTATAGTAGCTGATGTAAAATATGCTCGTGTATCAACATCCATTCCTACTGTAAATATATGATGAGCTCAAACTACAAAACCTAATAAACCAATTGCTAGTATAGCAAAAATTATTCCTAGATTTCCAAATGCTTCTTTCTTTCCTCTTTCATGACAAATGATATGCGAAATTATACCGAATCCAGGGAGGATTAAAATGTATACTTCTGGATGACCAAAAAATCAAAATAAGTGTTGATATAAAATTGGGTCTCCCCCTCCTGCTGGATCAAAAAATGATGTATTTAAATTTCGGTCAGTTAATAATATAGTAATTGCACCTGCAAGAACTGGTAATGATAATAATAATAATAGTGCTGTAATAGCTACAGCTCATACAAATAGTGGAATTCGCTCTGGCTTTATATTAATTGGTTTTATATTAATTGTAGTAGAAATGAAATTGACAGCTCCTAAAATTGAAGATACCCCAGCCAAGTGGAGAGAAAAAATTGCTAAATCTACTGATGCTCCGGCATGTGCAATGCCTCTTGCTAATGGAGGGTATACTGTTCATCCTGTACCTGCCCCTCTTTCAACTATACTTCTTGCTAGTAATAAGGTTAACGAAGGAGGTAATAATCAAAATCTTATATTATTTATTCGTGGGAAAGCTATATCTGGGGCACCTAATATTAATGGTACTAATCAATTTCCAAATCCTCCAATAAGAATTGGTATTACTATAAAAAAAATTATGATGAAGGCATGAGCAGTGACAATTACATTATAAATTTGATCATCTCCAATTAATGAACCTGGTTGACCTAATTCAGCACGGATTAATATTCTTAATGATGTACCTACTATTCCTGCCCATGCTCCAAAGATGAAATATAAGGTTCCAATATCTTTATGATTTGTTGAAAATATTCATCGTTGCAAAGTTAGTAGAATGGCTGAGATCAAATAGGTGATAGATTGTAAATCTATTAAGGGGAATAATTTCTCTTCTACTAATAATTCTGAATATATTAAGTCTTATATTCATATTATTAATGATTATAGAATGCAATTCTGTAGGAGTAAATTAGTTTACTAAGGCTTAAAGAGATTTAATCTTTATTTATAGCTTTGAAGGATATCAGTTTGGTATTAACTTAAAGCCTTTAAAAGATATTAATTAAAATTGTACATATAATTAGGCCTATTATGGAAATTGATGATAAAATTATCCCAATTGGGACAATTTTATTTTTGTAAAATTGAATATTTCATTTTGGTTCTGTATATGAAATTATAAATCTTGCATAGCAAATTCGCAGATAATAGTATAATGTTATTAATGACATAATTACTATTAATGAAATAATAGTAATTATGTCATTAATAATTATATGTTGAATAATAATTCATTTTGGTAAAAATCCTAAAAATGGGGGTAATCCTCCTAATGATAATAAAGTAGTAAATATTAAGAACTTTACTATAGACATTTCACTATTTATCAGGAATGTCTGATTAATAAATGAAATTTGACTTGATTTAATAATTATAATAATTGTTAAGATTAATATTGAATAAATTAGAAAATAAATAACTCATATATTATCTCCAATATTTATAGCAGCTAGTATTCAACCTACATGATTAATTGATGAATATGTTAAAATTTTTCGGATTGAAATTTGGTTTAAGCCTCCAATAGAACCAATTGTAACTGATATTATAATAATAAATCATATAAATGAATTCATTATTAGTGAATATGAAATTAATATTAAAGGGGCAATTTTTTGAATGGTTATTAAGATAAAACAGTTATTTCATCTTAAACCTTCTATAATACTTGGAAATCATCAATGGAAGGGAGCTGCTCCTATTTTTAAAAGTAATGGAGTTCTAACAATTATTGATGTTAAATAATTATTATGCATAATGTACAATTCTTCTATTATTGATTTTCTAATAATTAAGAATAGCAATGTTGAGGAAGCTAAGGCTTGTACAATAAAGTACTTTATTGAGGCTTCTGTTGTGTACACATTTTTGTTGGTTGATATTAAGGGAATAAATGATAATAAATTAATTTCTAATCCGATTCATGCCCCTAATCATGAATTAGATGAAATTGAAATTAATATACCTCTTATTAGAGTTGCTAATAAGAGGATTTTTGTTGAATTGTTGGTCATTAGAGAAGAGAGGTTTTCCTCTATAAATGGGGTATGAACCCATTAGCTTTATTTAGCTTACTTTTCTAAAATAATACATTTTGGTGTATGGTGCACAAAAATTTTTGATATTTTGGGTAATAGTTTAATTCTATTAAGTGTAATAAAGGTAACTTGAAATTACTTTATTTATCCTATCACGATAATCCTTTATTCAGGCACTTTATT